CTAATCTAAAAATCAGAAACAATATAGAATTCTTTTTTTTTAGCACTTAACCCCTTTTCAAAATTGTTCAAAAAAAAAAAAAAAGAATTGGAATTCGCAGAGACGAGAGATATTTTTTAATTCTCTATAGCATACCTATTCTATACGTACGAAATACGGATAGAAAATAAAATACCGGGATTAGATATTTTCGGTGTAACAATTAAGAATTATGTTATTCTAGGGTTTACATATACTGACAGTTGCTGTTATAATTGAAATGGAAAAGAGGAGGTTTTTTCGATAAAAAAAAACGCAATAAAGAGCAATATTAATTAATTTTTATATCAAATTGGATTCTCTTATCTCATAAAGACAAAACCATATTTTCAATTCAAATTCAAGAATTGTTCAGGAATTCATAGTTAACGGTTCCATTTTGTCCTTCCATTTTTGCGTTTGTCGCTGAAAGTCCACGTTTTTTTTCCATACAAAAAAAGGGGCGGTTTCGCATATATTTCTTTTTTTTTTCATTTTGGCGGCATGGCCGAGCGGTAAGGCGGGGGACTGCAAATCCTTTTTCCCCAGTTCAAATCCGGGTGTCGCCTGATCTGATCGACAAGAGAATTTAAATAGGTTATTCCGTTTTGTTGATAGAAAAATTGCATTGCATGGGGGGGGGGGGGGGGTTGCTCTATAAAATAAAGCTTTGCGTCACGAATTCAAGGAAAGATTCTAGTAGTGAAAAGGAATCGATAAATCTTGAGATGATAGTCCTTTCACCCCATTACTACTGTAGTGTCCATCTAGTCTACTGACCGGGTCTTGAATTAGATTGGATAAGTATGTATAGGTCGTACAGAGAGAATCTAATTCAATTTTTAGTTGGGGAAGAGGCAGAAGAAACCTTGCATACAGACTCATGAAAGTATATGAACGTTCTGGCAGTTATTCAATATTAGTTAGATTTAATACCTAATTTAGATTGAATAGCTAATTGGCTTTCTTTTTTTTAGTTATAATTCTTATTATTATTAGTTAATATAATAAATTGAATTCATTTTCGGTAACCTCTCTAGTCGAAGAAAGAGTTTAATAGACTTTCTTCTGATTGTTTTCGAGAATGAATTGAGAGACAGTAAGGATTAGATCAAATAGAAATAAGAAAGAGTATGCAAAGTAATCAGTCTTGATTCTATATATATATATATTTTACATTAAAATAAAATCAGGGGAAATAAAAACATAGGTCTTTGTATTGTTACCTGTTAGTAACAAAAATCTCCTTAATATTTCCAAGGAAGTTTCCGAATATTTTGTTTATCCGTAATGTTTTCCGATTCGACTAGAAATCAGATAAGAACTTGTTAGATTGTTTCGTTAATCGTGTTAGCACAGAATCCCTTTTTGACTCTGTACCAGTGATTCCACTATTATTATAGTTTATAATATTATTAGTGATTAATACAAAAAAAAAAAAACACGAAGAATTAGTGAACAATACTGAAATAATTCCTCCATATTGATATTGTTGATATAGATAGGAGACAAAATTGACATGGATATAGTGAGTCTTGCTTGGGCTGCTTTAATGGTAGTTTTTACATTTTCCCTTTCTCTCGTAGTATGGGGAAGAAGTGGACTTTAATGGTACTACTTAATTTAGTTAAGGGATCAAACTGTATCAATTGTTTTATAGCTGAGTTCTGATATTTTTGTTTTACTATTGAATTTGAATTTAAGTATTCAATTATATCTTCATTATCGGAATTCTATTGTATTCGAGTGGTGTAATGTATTCTAGGCATAATATAGAAATACAAAATACTCTTTCAATCAAACAACCAATATTTGAATTATTCCCATGTTTGTGTCAAGGGGATAAAAAAAGTAGGAAATTTATTCCTATTCCAACCGAATTCTTCCTAAGATCTCTTTGAACTGGCTCTTACCAAAGTTATATATCGAAAATGAGGAACCACGGAACCCCTCTTATTAATCTAACACCATTCCTTTTCTTTTTTTTTTCAAAAAAAAAAAGAGAAAATAAATATATATAGTATAGTTATGTTATTTGTTATAAAGCAGATACACAATTTCGATAGGAAACAAAATCGACATAGGAGTTGTCTAACGAGATACTACACATAATAAGATGTTGGCCTTGCTTTAGGTGAATACCATATTACGTATTTACCTTACCACTTGCTTTTTTTATTTTTTTCTTTTTATTTTTGGTTCGAAATTGGATTTATGCTTTCTTTATTGAACTTCATTTGCAATCATGGTTAAAATATTAAAAATAGGTTGGGTTTTACCACCAATCTTTTCGAAATAGGTAAAAAACTTTTCTTTCATTTTAATAGAAACCTCGGATCATCTGTTAACTATTTAATAACAACTATTTAATCAATTACTTCTCGGAAATGCTAAAAAGATTACTTGATTTTCTTATACCGGGATTGGTATTAAAATCGAATCGTAATACCATAAATTCGAATCGGAAAAATAAGAGTTGCTTTTGGATTATTACAGATTGATTTGAACCAATACAAATCAAATAGGTGAAACAAAGAAGAAATTGGGGATACTATGCTATATACATTACATATAATGTGATTGAGATTCTATATATGAATAAGAGAATATATATATAAATATACATATTGTAAATTGATCCATATTTTTTTATAAAGTCAAACTTTTTTTTTTACACTACAATAATAGAGAAATAATATGGTAGAAAGAAATCGATTTTATTTCTACCATATTATACGGATTTCATAGAATTCTGTTGATTCTAGTCCGATTATTTCATTTTAACCTTAAGACCACAAAATAAAAATGGAATCTTTTTTTTTCATTCATTGCATTGACATGAATTAAGAAGTCATGTTTAAGTAAAATTAGTCACTTTGACTTACTGTTTTTACGTAAATTATAAGTAAAAAGGCAGTAGGAACTAGAATGAACAGTGCAGTAGCAATAAATGCAAGAATATTTACTTCCATAATCTCTATGCTTTATTTCTCTTTTATTTCCAATAAAAAACTCGGGATTTAATCCCATATAGATGATAAATCTTTTGTCGGTAAATTCAATGGTAGAAATTACATCTTGATGATATCAAATGGGATCAATATTATGAATAACAATATCTGAGCTATCAAATCGATTAATCGTCGAGAATTTAATAGTATAACATAGGAAGATCTTTTATCCATACCCAATTCAAAAAATTTTGTTTCCAATGGAATCCAAAATTCCGTATTCTTTTTTTTTTTTTTACTTTATTTAACTTTACTATGAAGGTTCCGACAAAGAAAGAAAAAAAGATGGATCCCGGTTAGGAATGAGATTTTTTTTGTTATTTTTATTTTATTCCCTTTCACACACGAAATGAATTGATGTCTTTTTTTTATTTGTATCCATCGGGACTGACGGGGCTCGAACCCGCAACTTCCGCCTTGACAGGGCGGTGCTCTGACCAATTGAACTACAATCCCAGGGAAAAGGGCGTACAGCATAGATATTCTTATGATTTCATTCAAACCCCATCTTTTTTCTATTTTAGATTAGAATCGTTTGCTGTAACTGACAGAGGCGGGACTTATATATATATTGATATATATCAATATCAATACGCACTTTTTTTAGGGAGATCGACACGGATTACGAGTAATCCGTTCGTTATTGCCAAATAAATTGAAAAAGGAATCAATCAATAAAAAACAAAGACTCTTTTTTATTTACTTTTTTCTTTTTCTTTAACCCTTTCCTTAGACTTTATACTTACAGATCCTGATATGAATCTAGAGCAAGATTCGAACTTATGAAATATAGATTTCATTATAGAATTTCATTCTATAATATGGTACAAAAAAAAAGCGCTAGAGATTTGTCATATTTCATTTTCTTCCGTATCCGAGCACATAGGCCATTTCCGAAGAACAACAAATGGGTTATATCATTTCATGGTGGATCGTAAAATTATTGGGCCGAGCTGGATTTGAACCAGCGTAGACATATTGCCAACGAATTTACAGTCCGTCCCCATTAACCGCTCGGGCATCGACCCAGGAAGAATCCATTTTAGTCTTTTTTGATAATCCATGATCAACTTCCTTTCGTAGTACCCTACCCCCAGGGGAAGTCGAATCCCCGTTGCCTCCTTGAAAGAGAGGTGTCCTGGACCACTAGACGATGGGGGCCCACTTTCCCGACCACCATTATACTATGCTCCTAGTATAACATAGTTTTTTTTTATTGTCAATAATAGATTGGAATGATATGATTCGATCAGAAGGATCTTTCCATTTTTTCAAAATTCCATACCATAGAATTTTTTGGTTCATCATTAGATTTGGAAATTGTTCATTCCAATCGCCAATCCAATCTATAATTCCAAAAGGAAAAAAGGATAAGTGTTGCGAAAGAAAGATAGGATCCTTTCAGAGAATAATTGGTTTGCTGGAAAAGGCAGGAGTTAAAATCAAATTTCTTTCACTTTTATTCATTGTTAAGATTCGGTAGGTATATCTCTATCTCATCCTAAGCCGGAAAAAAAAACTAAAATCAATTTGGAAATCGGGTAGAAGGATAAAGATCAACAAGTTATTGAAATTTTTTTTCCAATAAAGAATGAAGTGGTTGAAGGACAGGAAATTTGAAATCCATTTTTCAATGATTCGATAAAATATTTGAATTGGTGGGTACATGTATCAATACTCAATACAATGAATTTCGTTATGATGAGGATGAATTCAATTCGAATCGGTTTTGTGAAAAAATTCATTCCATTGATATTTATCAAATCTAATATCAATAAACCTTTTTATTAACTATACTCTATTCACTAGGTAAATACATTTTTTGTTCCTTAATGAGTCGCTATGTAGATAATATCTATCTATATGTAGATAATATCTATCTATATGTGCATATATTCTAATCTTATCTATATAAGAAGTATACGCAGTCACAAATATATGTACTAGACTCATATTGGCTAATTCCTGAAT